AAAGAAATTGCACGTGTTGAATGGATCAGGGAAGGTAGAGTGCCTCTCCAAACCATTCGGGCTAAAATTAATTACTGTTCCTATACAGTTCGAACTATCTATGGAGCATTAGGTATTAAAATTTGGATATTTGTAGACGAGTAATAATAAACCTTTATTTATTTTATTTAGCTTTTTATTTATTTGATTTAGCTTTAGGTCAATCAGGTATATAGAAGAAAAAATAAAAAAATCTTTCAGTCTTTTTTTGTCTGTTAAATCAAAACAAAAAAAATTCTATAAGGTTGAATAAAAATTACATTAATCATTTGATTCGATCTAATTGCTATGCTTAGTGTGCGATTCGTTGGTTTTTTTAGGTTTCTAGTAAAAAAAAAAAGAGACCAGCCCATAGTCATAGTATAAACTAATAACCAACTCATCTTTTCGCATTATTTTATCTGGATATAAAGAACCAGTGGTGATATGATTATATTAGTCATATCATTGTAGCAATTGATATATTTTTTATAAAAAACGAAAAACTGATTTGATTTTGAGTTGTGAAATAATAAAAATAAAGTATGCGGATAAATGGAAAGGCGAGAGAAAGAGAGAAAAAAAAAAATAACTAAAAAATGACTGATATAGAATTCCAATATGTAAGGTCAATAATTCATCTCATAAAGGGAAATGTAATAAAGCATTAATACCGAGTGATCTATAATTAAAAATTAAACAAAATTGTTCTATATACGAATAAATAAAGAATAAAAAAAATCAAGAGCCCGGAGTCAATAAAGACTGAGAGGGTTGACTTAAAAACAAATTTAATTACGGGCTCCATTGTATTGTAGAATTCAGACCTAACCATTAATCGCGAAGCGATGGGAACGACAGAACCTATGATTGCATAAGATTCTATTGAAAACGAATCTTAATGATTCATTGGGTAGGATGGCGGAACGAACTAGGAATTAATTCATTTATTCTGAAAAGGCATGTCATGAATTAATCTTAAAATCAAAATCATGCCATGAACTAATCTTAGAAACTAAATATTAAATAGAGTAAATATTCGCCCGCGAAAATTTTTATTTTTAGGATTTCAAAATTGTAGTCCATCCAATATGTTAATAAAAGGCAAAACAAAATAAATATTCGTTAAAACCGTATAATAAACCTTATTTTATATAAATCTAGATCGAATACATTTTTTTTTCGATCTCAAAAAAGATATACAAATTTATAATAAATTCGAAAAAATTCTTATGTTATGATTTACTATATTGTTTCCATATATTATTCATTAAATAGCTCTATATTATTTTAGAATCGTTTCGTTCGCGAGGAGCTGGATGAGATGAAACTATCATGTCCAGTTCTGTAATAGAGATAGAAATAATAAATAACTATCAACTATAACCCCAAAAGAACCCGATTTCGTAAACACCATAGAGGAAGAATGAAAGGAATATCTTATCGAGGAAATCATATTTGCTTTGGTCGATATGCCCTTCAAGCGCTTGAACCGGCTTGGATCACATCTAGACAAATAGAAGCAGGGCGGCGAGGAATGGCACGAAATGTGCGCCGCGGCGGAAAAATATGGGTACGTATATTTCCAGACAAACCAATTACAGTAAGACCTACAGAAACACGTATGGGTTCAGGAAAAGGATCTCCTGAATATTGGGTAGCTGTCATTAAACCAGGTAGAATACTTTATGAAATGAGCGGAGTACCGGAAAATATAGCCAGAAAAGCCATTTCAATAGCGGCATCAAAAATGCCCGTACGAACTCAATTCATTAGTTCAGGATAGGAGTGTAAACCCAAAAGAAACATATTTATTTTTCATATAAAAAATAATACTTGTAGGTTTCTTTTTTTCTTTTGAATAAAAAATATTTCCTTTTTTTTACGTAGCCTTTGCATTGAAACAAGAAATAAAAATGATATGATTCAATCTCAAACCCATTTGAATGTAGCGGATAACAGCGGAGCCCGAAAATTGATGTGTATTCGAATTCTAGGAGCTAGTAATCGACGATATGCTCAAATTGGTGACGTTGTTGTTGCTGTAATCAAGGAAGCAATACCAAATACACCGCTAGAAAAATCAGAAGTGATCAGAGCCGTAATTGTGCGTACTTGTAAAGAACTCAAACGGAGAAATGGTATGATAATACGATATGATGACAATGCTGCAGTTGTTATTGATCAAGAAGGAAATCCAAAAGGAACTCGAATTTTTGGGGCAATTGCCCGAGAATTAAGACAGTTAAATTTCCCTAAAATAGTTTCATTAGCACCTGAAGTCGTATAAAATTGGGACATAATACAGTTTTACAATTTATAGTATTTGAATGAAATTGATTATTAATTAGTAGATTAAATTGAGTAGATTGTTTGTGTCTCACGTATATGTCTTTAATAATTCATAAATGTTTCAAAATTAAGAAATAATTCAAAAAGAGCATGTTGATTATGTAAATATTTGGTAACAATTCAAATTTTAGTTTTTTATGAGTAAAGACACTATTGGTAACCTACTAACCTATATACGAAATGCTGACATGACTAAAAAAAGAAGAGTTCAAATACACTATACTAACATCAGTGAAAACATTGTTAAAATACTTTTACGAGAAGGTTTTATTGAAAACATGAGGAAACATCAGGAAAGCAACAAATATTTTTTAGTTTTAACCCTACGACATAGAAGAAATAGTAAGGGACTAGATAGAACTGTTTTAAATTTAAAACGGATCAGTCGACCCGGTCTACGAATATATTCTAACTATCAAGGAATCCCGAGAATTTTAGGCGGGATGGGGGTTGTAATTCTTTCTACTTCTCAAGGTATAATGACAGACAGAGAGGCTCGATTAAAAGGAATCGGTGGAGAAATTTTGTGCTCTATATGGTAATCTTTATGATATACCAGTTATAGAATTACCAGTTATATAATTCTATATAGAGCTCTCATATTTGTAAAACAAGAGTAAAGAGTGGGTTTCTACTATTTCAGTTCCCACATTAGTTAATACCCAAAGTAAAAAAAAAAGGGGTTCATCATTAGAGTTTCATTTCTGAATCACTTTCTAAGGGTATGTTCTTGATTTGGTTAGATAATGAAAAGTAGATTCTACATGTTATGTTTCAAAAGGATTCAACATAATTTATTGTTACATAAATTATACATAACTACCAGTAAATAGAGTCAAATTTGAGGAAAGTCATTACGACTGAACCTATAATTTATCGACCCTGAAACAATAATTCAAATTATTAGTGATAATAATTAGGAGGTTTTCTCAATTTCAACATTCATTTCGTGGAGATACAATACAATCCGAAATTTTTAATTTCAATAAATTTATTTTCTTCCAATAAAGAGATTCAGAATTAAGTTAAGGAACGACAAATATGAAAAAAAGAGCCTCCGTCCGTAAAATTTGTGAAAACTGTCGACTTAGCCGTCGGCGAAGACGAATTATAGTAATTTGTTCCAACCCCAGACATAAACAAAGACAAGGATAATTTTTAGAAAAAAAAAAAAGGATCTGTTTGGACATGAAATGGATATATCCATACCATATCTCTGACTTAAATTTATGAGATGATAAAATATGGCAAAACCTATACCAAGAATTGGTTCACATAAGAATAGACATATGGGTTCACGTAAAAATGCGCGTAGAATACCAAAAGGAGTTATTCATGTTCAAGCAAGTTTTAACAATACTATTGTAACTGTTACAGATGTACGCGGTCGGGTAATTTCTTGGTCCTCCGCCGGTACTTGTGGATTCAAGGGTACAAGAAGAGGGACGCCCTTTGCCGCTCAAACCGCAGCAGGAAATGCTATTCGGACAGTAGTAGATCAAGGTATGCAACGAGCAGAAGTCATGATAAAAGGCCCAGGTCTCGGAAGAGATGCGGCATTAAGGGCTATTCGTAGAAGCGGTATACTATTAAGTTTCATACGAGATGTAACCCCTATGCCCCATAACGGCTGCAGGCCTCCTAAAAAGAGACGTGTATAAAAATAAACATTGAAGATATTTCAAGAGAAATAAATAATTCAATGATTTGATCAAATAATATTACTATGGTTCAAGAGAAAGTAATAGTATCTACTCGACGACTACAGTGGAAGTGTGTTGAATCAAGAGCCGACAATAAGAGGCTTTATTATGGACGCTTTATTCTGGCTCCACTTATGAGAGGACAAGGCGATACAATAGGAATTGCGATGCGAAGAGCTTTGCTTGGAGAAATAGAAGGTACATGTATTACACGTGCAAAATCCGATAAAATACCACCTAAATATTCTACCATAGTAGGTATTCAAGAATCCGTACATGAAATTTTAATCAATTTGAAAGAAATTGTATTGAGAAGTAATATATATGGAACCTGTGATGCGTCTATTTGTATCAAGGGTCCTGGATATGTAACTGCTCACGATATCATCTTACCACCTTCTGTGGAAATCGTTGATAAGACACAACATATAGCTAACTTAACAGAACCAATTAATTTGTATATTAAATTACAAATCGAGAGAAATCGCGGATATCGTATAAAAACACAAAATAATTTTCAAAACGTAAGTTATCCTATAGACGCTATATTCATGCCTGTTCGAAATGCAAATCATAGTATTCATTCTTATGTGAATAGAAATGAAAAACAAGAACTACTTTTTCTCGAAATATGGACAAATGGAAGTTTAACTCCTAAAGAAGCACTTCACGAGGCCTCTCGAAATTTGATTGATTTATTTATTCCCTTTTTAAATGCAGAAGAAGAAAACTTCCATTTAGAAAACAATCAACCCAAAGGTAAATTACCACTTTTTCATTTTCATGGTAGATTGGCTAAACCAAGTAAAACAAAAAAAGAAATAGCATTGAAATATATTTTTATTGACCAACCAGAATTGCCCCCCAGGGCATATAATTGTCTCAAAAAGTATAATATCAATACATTATTAGACCTTTTGAATAACA